GAATAATGATATTGCCATAAATGAAGAAAATAATATTTCCATTTATTAATCAGAATAGGCGTATTATTTGAAGAAAGAATTTATTTTCCTTGATATCTAACATAATGCATAAAAGGATCTTTATGCATAAAAGGATCTTTGCATAACTCCAAGAAAGATGTCCCGAGATTCATTATGAATAAATACTTTGACAAGATTTTTTATTTTTATAAAAAAATATATTCGTTGAAAAAAGAATCCAGAAAATGTTGAACGTAAATGAAAAGATTGATTACGAAGAAAAAAAAAGATGGATTCGTATTCACATATATTAAAATTATATAGGAACAAGAAAAATCTTGGATTGGTTTTTTTCAAAAACCAATTCTTTGTAAGAATAAACCTATTCCAATTACAATACTCATAGAGAAAGAAACGTAAGAAATGCAAAGAAGAGGCATCCTTCAACCAGTAACGTAGGGTTTGCACCAAGATCTCTAGATGGATGTGATAGGGTATTAGTACATTTGACACAGAATCTAAATGGGACAATTTGTCCTCTAAAAAAGAAAATATTGAATGAATTGATCGTAAATTACGAAATTGATCTACCTCTTTCCTTTCTACGGAAAAGAAGAATCGAAAAGAAAATGGAATTTCCACAGTGACTGCAAATGCCTCGGATAGAATTTGCGAATACAAATTCTTGTTGAAAGCAAAAAACCTATTTTGTCTAGAATCAGTATCCACCAAAATAATCAAAGGATTCTGTTGATACATTCGAATAATTAAACGTTTAACAATTATTGAACTAATTCTTTTGTCATAACCCACATTTTCTAACCAAATAGATCTAATTGATCTCTTTAAAACATGATGAGCAAGCGTATAAATATACTCCTGAAAAAGGAGTGGGTATAGGAAGTTGTGTTGCCAAGATCTATTTAGGTCTAAATATCCTTGAAATTCATCCATTGGAAATTGGATTGGAATCAAAAGAAACAGAAAGTAGTCCATTTATTGATTATGAAACGATATATATAGTGCGATGCAGTCAAAACAAAGCGTTATAGTAAGAAAATACTAGATATCTCGGAGACAGGTAGACTCATCAACAGACTCTCTATCCTCTCTTTCAATCTAAATAGTTTATATTTGTTTCTAGGATAACAAAACAAGATGGGTTAGAAATCCTTTATTTTTCAAACCAATCGCTCTTTTGATTTTTGAAAAATAATATATTTATCAATATGCTGCTTCTTCTACACATTTATGTACAACCCAGAATAGGACATAACTAATAATTAGGACTTATTTGATTAATAAAAACGAAAATAGATAAGATACTATAATCATGCACTCAAGTAGAATTCTTCCCCCGTACTGGGCACTAATATATTTTTAACGTATAATTAGATCGAGTAATCATTCAAATTTAGAACAAAAGCTCGTTGCTCTTTTTCCTTTTCCTTATAAAAACTGAAATTGAAGTCGGAAAACTCTATCCATTTATTCATTCGACCCCATTCTGATTCTGAATTCATTTCATTTCCCAAGTTTTAGAACCGATCCAGTTAAAGTAAAACTGAAACATTCTCAGAATTCTCTATTCATACGACATGCTGTTTTTTCCAGTCATTCCTTTCAGGATCAGTCGTGGTCTTACAAAGTCTACCAAAGATATGAATGAATCCCTTACTTCATTGAAGTGTGTAAAAGATGCTAGCCGCACTTAAAAGCCGAGTACTCTACCGTTGAGTTAGCAACCCGAAGAACAAAAAATTGACAATGTTTGGTTGGATAAAAAACTAAAGAGATCAAATTGAACAACACAATCAAAACATCAAACTAGCAAAAAATCCATCGAAAGTTTTCAATTCTGAAATTATTATTATATTAATTTCATAAATTCCCATTTATTTAAGAGTCAAAAACGAGACTATTTTGCAGATAAAAATCAAAATAAAAGAAATCAAAAATCTAGTCAAAATCTTTTCAAGTAAAAAAAAAAGCGAGGAAATGGATCCGTTTATCCACGATCGAATTATATTTGCTCAATAGACTCTTGTCAATATATAAAAACGACACGGTAAAAAAAGTGTTAAGAAACAAAAAGAGGGAGGGAGAGGGGGATCTACTAGAAAAAAGTTATAAAACTAAATAAAAATTTCCCCCTTATCCTTTTTTTTATTAATTGAGTTTCTTACGAAATTTATAAAAAACCCCCGCCCTTTTGAAAATATCAAAAAGAGTTCCTGTAGGTTGAGCACCCTTTTCAAGAAAATATAAAATAGCAGGAATATTTAAATAGGTTTGACTATTTATAGGATCATAAAAACCCATTTTACACAGATCTTTTCCTTCTCTTCGGGATCGACCATCGATTGCAACAATTCGATAAACAGCTCATTGGGATCGATGTAGACAAACTCTAACTCCCCCCAGAAACGTATACGAAGTTTTCGCCTCGTACGGCTCGAGAAATTGAAGTGATGTCTATATATACAAGGTCAAATAGATCCATAAAGAAATTAGACTAATATTAAGTATTAAGAAATATTAATAATAATATTATTTATAATATTATTTGATATTTGATTTGATTTTTTGATTTTATATCAATAGAAAAAAAACACACACATTTTTCTCCTCATAACTCAAGTTGGATAACTATGAAATAGCTCAAAAGAAAATTAGAAAAGCCTATTCATTTCATTTTTTGAGTAGTCTCTAATCCATCTTTTTTTGTCCCCATTAAAACAAAATAGATTTTGACCCTTCGTTCTTAATCTAGTTGTCGAGACAATAAAAAAAGGGGGATTTTCTTGTTCCAAGATACTTTATCTTTACCGTGAATCATTGGGTTTAGACATTACTTCGGTGACTTAAAATCGTTTGAAAATGGCAGCAACATGCCCCCTTTTATGCTTTTTTTCTATAAAAATAGAAAAGATTCATAGAAAAGAGTATCACACGTAAAAAAATCACTATACTTACAAAGTTGTTAAAACTTATTAATTAGCACTAACCCTAGATTCCTTGCCCCTGAGAAAAGAATCAATAGTTTCGACTCGAGCTACATCACGTACTATCTTACACTACAATCCAAAAAAAACCAAGGTTCTGGTGTAAGAGAACAAAAGATGTCGAGCCAAGAGCACATTTATAATTCAAATGGTGGATATAAGAATCCACGGACGATCCCGTCTGTCAAGCCGCACGTTGCTTTCTACCACATCGTTTCAAACGAAGTTTTACCATAACATCCCCCCGGGTTTTAACTGGTATGTAATTGATTCAATTATGGAATCACGAATAGTCATTTGTTCGTTCGTTACAGTTATTCCATAGGAATGCATATATTCCATAGGAATCCATATTTTTTTTTTCAATTTCTATGAATGACTGCTTTTTTTACGAAGTCATAGCAAAAATAAAATTTCATACCAATTTTTCTTTTTTCATTTTATTGGCTGAATTGCAATATGCTATTTTTGATTTTATTTCTAAAGAAAAAAGACCAATTTATCAATCCGAAATCGAAACATAAAGATTAGAAAATCGAATATTAGGAATTGATAAATTTTTGTTATTGTGAATCCACATTCCATCTTCAGAGGATCAAATACTTATAAAAAAGCAAAAAAAATTCATGATTTTCTTTTACGAGTAGTTTCGGCTGACTGAGCGGGTTAAATAACGCTTAGTAAAATAATAAAATAAACTAAATATAAATTAGGGGAATCAAATAGAAATATAGGATCTATGAATTACTTATTATTCCATACATTTTGATACATTGAAAATTAGATTTTGATATTTTTATCAAATACTTAAAAATAAGGTTCAAAGAAAATACATAATGTATAACATTTTTTCTTACTAACTTATTCTATTCATTTCATCTGCTTAATTTCATCTAATTTGTATTAGACCAGGTATTGAAATGAGTGTGTTCGATTATTAATCGTTATAATAGTTATATGAGAGGTTAAGACTTTTCAACTAACTAATTTCTTTTAGCTTAAGTAATAATAATATTAACTACTCTATACTCTATTCTAAGAGTATAGATCGAATAAAGGGAGGGAGACGGGGGGGGTTCAATCTGTTGTTAATTTGTTTGAAATTGATTTCAAATTCTTGAAATCTATAGCTCCTATGTTATCCAAATCACAACTTGATTCAGATCCATTTATGACAATCTTTCGTTATTCTCAAAATATCTAAATATCTATATTCTTTCTTTCTAGATATAAACTAGAAAAGGGTATTCCCTGGGACGGAAGGATTCGAACCTCCGAATAGCGGGACCAAAACCCGTTGCCTTACCACTTGGCCACGCCCCATTTGTCTTTCTGTTCAATCAATACTAATAAACATTAGTATTAGTACTGGTTGTTCGTCAATTCCAATCAAAAAATCGATTGTTCCGAGGATTTTGACACGTAGAGCGCGAGAGAAAAATGAATTTATTGATCATTAGATAGAATTTAATTAAAATATTGTCTAAAATACGATTTCTTCTATTCTTTTATTTTGAAAACTCACCCAATTGAAAACCGTTTGATTTTCAAAATCAAAATTTTTCGTTTTCTGTTTTAACAGATATCCACTAAAACTCAATCAAAATGAAATTATCTCCAAGTTCAATACAGGAAAAAAATGTTTATTATGCTTAATATCTTTAGTTTGATCTACTTCGGTTTTCATTTCACCCTTTATTTGAATAAAAATTCAAGTAGTTTTTTAGTAGTCAAATTGCCAGAGGCCTACGCTTTTTTGAATCCTATCGTAGATATTATGCCAGTAATACCTCTTCTGTTTTTTCTATTAGCCTTTGTTTGGCAAGCTGCTGTAAGTTTTCGATAAGATGTTGAGTAATGGACGAAACATTATTTATCCGAGAAAGAAAATGCTAATAATTATTTGATAAACTTTATAATATGAACCCTCGATTCAAACGATTGATAATTGGAATTCTTTTCTCATTCTGATTCTTTTTATAAACTTTGCTTTTGAATTTATTTCATTCTTTGATTTAGTGAAACCCCCTTTTGAGCCCCCTAATAGGGGGTAGTAAAGAATTTTTTTTTGAGATCAACCCACTTTTATTGCAAATACATTTTTGAGTTCTTTTTCTAGAAACCGTTTTGTTTAGTGGTGTCGAAATAGGATATGTGGTAGAAAAAAGGATAATCTATTCTCTCTCTTTTTTTTTTTTCAAAAAATGACTTGGAGATTGTGTAATGCTTACTCTCAAACTCTTTGTTTACACAGTAGTGATATTCTTTGTTTCTCTCTTTATCTTTGGATTCCTATCTAATGATCCAGGACGTAATCCCGGGCGTGACGAATAAAAAAAGGACTTTATTGTACATTTTTGAATTTCAATTTGAATTTCAAAAAAAAAAGATCAAATATCAATTCATCAACAAAAACGGAAAGAAAGGGATTCGAACCCTCGGTACGAAAAACTCATACAACGGATTAGCAATCCGACGCTTTAGTCCACTCAGCCATCTCTCCCAATTTGAGATTTTGAATCTTACTTTCCAAAAGTAAGATATAAAAAAAACCCCTCTCTTTCCTTATTTCTCGTTATCTTTATTAAAATTAGATTTTAGATTAGAATTCTATTCACATTAGATAAAATCTATTCTATCTATATAGATATTGAAAAAACAAGGGTCGAAAGAATTCTTTCAAAAAAAGAAAGAAAATCAAAAATATTTCTTCTGTCGAAATATATTGTTTATTTTCTTATCCTGGCTTGGTTCATACCTAGCCAGGCCTTTTTTTGTACCAAATCATATATATTACAAAAAAATGTTTAACAAAATTCATTTTTATTGAATGAAATATCAATATAAGGACAATTTTGATTCTAGGATATAGAATAGAATCAAAGTTGAATTTTTTTCGTTAGTCTTTTGAATTATTGACTTCTATTTTATTTCCTGATTTATTATGATATCATATATCATAATTATTAATTAGAATCGACTTAATAATCTAATTTGAATATTAATAATATTCTTTATTTTCTTCCTTTTTTCTTCCCCCTCCTCTTATAGAGGTACTGTACTGAAAGAAACTTGTTATTGAGTTATTAATAATTAGGAGTCCTCTTTAACTAATTTATTGAAATAAACCCGATTAGGTCTAATAAAAAAACTAAAACACACCTATGCTATCATTTTCATTATTATTTTCGGATTCTATCTCTTATTCTGATTCTGATTACGCTGATTCCCTTCTTATTCGACAAAAGATTTATTTATACACAATAATGGCATTGTAGCGGGTATAGTTTAGTGGTAAAAGTGCGATTCGTTTTAGTAATCCCTTTTAGAGTTAAGGGGTCCCTCGGATTTGCTTCATATTCCGAACAAAAACTTTTTTTCTTAAAAGGATTGAATCCTTTCCTTTACCTATCAATTTACTAAGAAGGAGTCGAGGAAGAATCGAAATTCTCGTGATTTGAGTCCAAGGTTCAAATTTTTGATAAATTTTGAAAATTGGATTTTCAAATAGCGAAACACAATTTGTTTTATTGGATCAAAACTCCCAATAACTATGCGTATGGATAAAGGATCCATGGATAAAGATAGAAAAGTGTAGTTCGAATCGTAACTAAATCTTCAATCTTTCCGTATTGTATTATTCTAGAAATAGAAAGAAGAAAGATTAAAGCAAAATAGCTTATCTATTAAATAAGGATGTCTTTAGTTTCCGAAGGACATTAAATTTTTTTTAGTTTTAGCTCGGTAGAAAGAAAAACACTTTTCCTAAGGATTCTATTACATCAAATAGAAATAGAGAACGAAGTAACTAAGAGAATATTGTTAGAATACCCTATATCTATATTCCAGAGGGGATTGTCTAGAAAGCCGAATCTCTTTGAATGCATTCAAAGAGACAGCTGACATAGATGTTATGGTTCAACAATTTTTTTATTTCATTCAGGTCTTATTTCAATCTTGATATTTATTCATACATCCATAAAGGAGCCGAATGAAACAAAAGTTTCATGTTCGGTTTTGAATTAGAGACGTTAACAATGATGAATCAACGTCTACTATAACCCCTAGCCTTCCAAGCTAACGATGCGGGTTCGATTCCCGCTACCCGCTATACTAAAATGACTACTAAAATGATTACTAAAATGATATAGTATTCTATATAAAAAGAATATTTTGATATTCAATATCATTAATCCTATATTCTATCATAATAGAAAAATATTCTATTATGAGTGTATCTTTAAGATTGAATATAGAATTCCGTAGATTCTACCCCCATAAATATCATCTTTTTAAGAACACCAAACCAGAAGCCAAAAAGCAAGAAATGTGAAAAAAAAGCGTCCATTGTCTAATGGATAGGACATAGGTCTTCTAAACCTTTGGTATAGGTTCAAATCCTATTGGACGCAAGTTCTTCTATGTATTTTTTTTAGGTTTCTATCCAAAAGATAGTGCTTTTTATGTTGACTGATTTGCATCAGGGATGCTTCAA